TTCTTATTTTGTGCCGAAGCGCTTTATAAAGCGCAAACAGAAACGGGTGAAATCAAAGGACATTACTTGAATGCAACTGCGGGTACATGTGAAGAAATGATCAAAAGGGCGGTATTTGCCAGAGAATTGGGAGTTCCTATCGTAATGCATGACTACTTAACTGGGGGGTTCACCGCAAATACTAGCTTGGCTCATTATTGCCGCGACAACGGTCTACTTCTTCACATCCATCGCGCAATGCATGCAGTTATTGATAGACAGAAAAATCATGGTATGCATTTTCGTGTACTAGCTAAAGCATTACGTATGTCTGGTGGAGATCATATTCACGCTGGTACAGTAGTAGGTAAACTGGAGGGGGAACGCGAGATGACTCTGGGTTTTGTTGATTTGTTACGTGATGATTTTATTGAAAAAGATCGAAGTCGTGGTATTTTTTTCACTCAAGACTGGGTCTCTATGCCAGGTGTTCTGCCCGTGGCTTCCGGGGGTATTCATGTTTGGCATATGCCTGCCCTAACCGAAATCTTCGGGGATGATTCCGTACTACAGTTCGGTGGAGGAACTTTAGGACACCCTTGGGGAAATGCACCCGGTGCAGTAGCTAATCGAGTGGCTTTAGAAGCATGTGTACAAGCTCGTAATGAGGGGCGTGATCTTGCTCGTGAAGGTAATGATATTATTCGTGAAGCTAGCAAATGGAGCCCTGAACTAGCCGCTGCTTGTGAAGTATGGAAAGAGATCAAATTTGATTTCGACCCAGTGGATAAGCTAGATAAAGAGACAAAATAAGTGCGCATAATTCAGCAGTCCCTGTTTGTTCTCCTAATTGATTGCAATGAAACTTGGCCCAATCTTTTTTTTAAGAAAAGATTGGGCCGAATAGAATAAAGAACGAACATGTTATACTAATCCTATACTATGAATGAGGGTATTTGTGTATTTGCATATATATGTACAGACCTTACCATATATCAAGTATAAGATCGAAGACTAATCTATTATTTATTATTTATTGTTGGAGCCATAGGCTTAATTATGTATCCTTAGGACTGGATTGGTGGATCATTTTATATTCAGGCCATAGATCAAGGATCAAGCCAAGGGAAAGATCCCTTCTACCCCCATCCTTTATATTGATATTGTCTTTTTCGTTACCTGTTGTAATAAACAAATTTATTATTTGACTGTATGACACGAGATTCTACGAGAATCTATTTAAAATTTATGGGAAGAAACAACTATGTATCTTTTTGATGAGAATTTAAAGTTTTTTAAGAAACCTCTCCTTAGATTTTTTTTTGAGGAAAAGATTCTATCATAATATATATTGAAATATTGAAATGATTAACTGGATTCCCCAACAGGAGAAGAATCCTTTCTTTCTTTTCAAGACTCGCTCGTTTTTAATTAATAATTTGAATGATTGGATAATATGCTTCATTTTAATTCTGAATGATAAAAAAAAATAGTAAAATGATTTTTTTATTCATCGAATGACTATTCATATATTAGGTATTAAGTTTTCATCAAATAGGGGGCAGAAAGGCTCTATGGAAAAATGTTGGTTCAATTCGATCTTGTCTAACAATAAGTTAGAACATAGGTGTGGACTAAGTAAATCAATGGATAGTCTTGATGATATTGGACATACTAGTGGAAGTAATGAACCTATTCTAAATGATGCGGAGAAAAGGATTCCTAGTTGGAGTGATAGTGGCAGTTATAGTTTCGGTAATATTAATTATCTAGATTATTTATTTGATAGCAGAAATATTTTTAGTTTGATCTCTGATGATACTTTTTTAGTTAAAAATAGTAATGGTGACAGTTATTCTGTATATTTTGATATTGAAAATCAGATTTTTGAGATTGACAATGCTAATTCTTTTTTGAATGAACTAGAGATACTTTTTTATAGTTATTTGAATAGTGAGTCTAAGAGTAGCAATTACTACTATTATTATTCCATGTATGATATTCAATCTAATTGGAATAATCACATTAATAGTTGCATTGATAGTTATCTTCGTTTTGAAATCAGTCTTAATAGTGACATTTACAGTGGTATCGACAGTTACATTTATAGTTTCATTTGTACAGAAAGTCAAACTATAAGTAGTATTGAAAGTGAAAATTCGAGTAGTACTAGTAGCAGTTATCTCAATGAAAGAGGAAGATCTAATGATTTCGATGATTTCGATATAAATACAAAATACAGAGAGTTATGGGTTCAATGCGAGAATTGTTATGGATTAAATTATAAAAAATTTTTTTGGTCAAAAATGAATATTTGTGAACACTGCGGATATCATTTGAAAATGAATAGTTCAGATAGAATCAAACTTCTTATTGATCCTGACACTTGGGAGCCTATGGATGAGGATATGGTCTCTATGGATCCCATTGAATTTCATTCAGAAGAGGAACCTTATACAGATCGCATCTTTTTTTATAAAAAAAAAACGGGTTTAACTGAAGCTGTTCAAACGGGCATAGGTCAACTAAATAGTATTCCCATAGCAATTGGAGTTATGGATTTTCAGTTTATGGGAGGTAGTATGGGATCTGTAGTAGGTGAGAAAATAACCCGTTTGATCGAGTATGCTATTAATCGATCTCTACCTGTCATTATTGTGTGTGCTTCTGGAGGAGCACGCATGCAAGAAGGGAGTTTGAGCTTGATGCAAATGGCTAAAATATCTTCTGCTTCATATGATTATCAATCAAATAAAAAGTTATTCTATGTATCAATCCTTACATCTCCTACAACTGGCGGAGTTACAGCAAGTTTTGGTATGTTGGGAGATATCATTATTGCTGAACCTAATGCCTATATTGCGTTTGCGGGCAAAAGAGTAATTGAACAAACATTGAAAAAGACAGTACCTGACGGTTCACAAGAGGCTGAGTATTTATTCGATAAGGGCTTATTCGACCCAATCGTACCACGTAATCTTTTAAAAGGTGTTCTCAGTGAGTTATTTCAACTACAGGGTTTCCTTCCCTTGAATCAAGATTAAAAAAAAAATATTTTAATTTAAAATTAAAAAGGGGTTGAAATTCTTCATTTTAAAATGGAAGTATAGCACTAGGTTCAGTTATTTTGATTTGTAGCGAATAAGCATTTAGTTTATTGTAATCAAAAAAACCAAACTAGGAAGATGGTGTTTTCTTTTGGGACATCAGTTATAAGTGTAGTAAGAGTCAGAAGTTTTGGATAATTACTTTTTTACCCGAATCCATTTTTTTATTCTACCCCCCTTCCTGATTAGGAATAAGCATCTTTCTATCGACAAGATAAAAAAGAGTTTCTTTCTCCTTCTGAGAAATCGGGTAAATCAAAAAAAATTTATCCCTACTTTATGACATATTCATATTATAGAACAACGAAAAATATATAAAAAAATATAGAAAAAAAAATAAAATATAAAAACAAATCAAATTCAAATATAGAATATATAATCAAATAATCAAACTAAGAAGAATATAAGAATGAATATAGAATGATAATAAAGAATAATAAGAATATAGAATATAAATTATTTCTATTTACCGAGAACCCCTGTTTTTCACTAGGAATCCCTGTTTTGTTTGTTGGATAAGATTGGTTAAAGTCGCGAATTCATAAAAAATTCTTTTCTTTCAAAACAAACAAAGGTTTTTTGAAAGAAAAGATATAAATAAAATTAAGGATGGGAAAAGAAGAATAAAATTTATGAAAGTGGACTGTCATACATATTCGTGTAGAAAGAGGAATAGGTAAACTTCATTTAGTTCTACATTCCTTGTACTTATTTATTTTTATTATTAAGTACTTTAATATTAAGAATATTAAGATTATATTCATATTTTTTATAATAGGTAGACGTATCATAAGATATCTTTATAATTATAATAGGTACAAATATAAAATCGAGGTACCCGTTCTATGATAGATTTTAACTTTCCCTCTATTTTGGTTCCTTTAGTGGGCCTAGTCTTTCCGGCAATCGCAATGGCTTCTTTATCTCTTTATGTCCAAAGAAATAAGATTGTCTAAAAATGATGGGACCAAATCTCATCAATTTATTTCAACGCTGGATCATCATACAAATACTTTTTTAGTGTAATATGGTAGGATATATGATATGCGGCCTTTCCGAAAACAAACGGAAAAATTGTTATGTATACTGATGCATAATATATGCATTAATGTATGTATATGCGGTTATAGCTTAATCAATATCAATTAAATTCAAATAGAAACTCAATGTATCTAACCAATTATTCCTAATGGTTCATGTCAGAATACTGCTAGTTGATGGAAGTTATTTCGGAATCAAGCAAGAAAAGTCAAATCTATTTGGGTTATTTTCTCAATTCTAATCGAATGCAACTGGATCTAGTATAGTATGAATTGGCGATCAGAACATATATGGATAGAACTTATAACGGGGTCTCGAAAAACAAGTAATTTTTGCTGGGCCTGTATCCTTTTTTTAGGTTCACTAGGATTCTTAGTGGTTGGAACTTCCAGTTATCTTGGTAGGAATCTGATATCCGTATTTCCTTCTCAGGAAATTGTTTTTTTCCCACAAGGGATCGTGATGTCTTTCTATGGGATCGCAGGTCTATTCATTAGTTCTTATTTGTGGTGCACAATTTCATGGAATTTAGGTAGTGGTTATGACCGATTCGATAGAAAAGAAGGGATAATGTGCTTTTTTCGTTGGGGATTCCCTGGAAAAAATCGTCGCATCTTCCTTCGTTTTTTTCTGAAAGATATCCAATCAATCAGAATAGAGGTGGGAGAGGGTCTTTTTACTCGTCGTGTCCTTTATATGGAAATCCGGGGTCAAGGAGCCATTCCCTTGACTCGTACTGATGATAATTTTAATCCACGAGAAATTGAACAAAAAGCTGCCGAATTGGCCTATTTCTTGCGAGTACCAATTGAATGAAATGAACTGAAGAAGAAATCTCAGCATGAGAGAAGAACTTACTAATTATCTTTTTAAGACAACTGCAGCTTCTTAAAAATGTTCATTCCGACAAAGGATGCTATATTCTATTTTACCGTTCCGTTGAGGCAGCAGTTCACATACATTATACATCTCAAATACAAATACAAATAAAAAAACCAGGAGGACGCATAAAGAATAAAAAAAATATAATAATTATTAATTATAAAATTATAATATAATAATAATTTATTAATTTATATATAATATATATTAAGTATTAAGAATAAGTATTAAGAATTTAAGTATTAATATAAACTATAAACTATTTGTACACCAAAAGTACACCAAAATATACGCATATACATGGCCCCCAGCTTAACTCTTTTATACTAATTAAAGGTCTAATAAGTTTCATTAAGAAGTCTAATCTAAGTTAAGTATAGATTCATCAAATATCTTACCTTCAATGAATGAATTCAGTACAATCAATACAATGGCAAACTTGTGGATAGGGAATTCTACTAGCTACCTATCGAATTTATTGTAGAAATTCCGGGATCTATGATTGGACTATGCAAAATAGAAATACTTTTTCTTGGGTAAAAGAACAGATGACTCGATCCATTTCTTTATCGATCATGATATATGTAATAACTCGAGCATCTATTTCAAATGCATATCCCATTTTTGCGCAGCAGGGTTATGAAAATCCACGAGAAGCGACTGGTCGAATTGTATGTGCCAATTGCCATTTAGCTAATAAGCCCGTGGATATTGAAGTTCCGCAAGCTGTACTTCCTGATACTGTATTTGAAGCAGTTGTTCGAATTCCTTATGATATGCAACTGAAACAAGTTCTTGCTAATGGTAAAAAGGGAGCTTTAAATGTGGGAGCTGTTCTTATTTTACCCGAGGGATTCGAATTAGTCCCCCCCGATCGTATTTCTCCCGAAATGAAAGAAAAGATGGGCAATCTTTCTTTTCAGTCTTATCGTCCTAATAAAAAAAATATTCTTGTGATAGGTCCTGTTCCCGGTCAGAAATATAGCGAAATCGTATTTCCCATTCTTTCTCCCGACCCTGCTACGAAAAAAGACGTTCACTTCTTAAAATATCCTATATATGTAGGTGGGAACAGAGGAAGGGGTCAGATTTATCCTGATGGTAGCAAGAGTAACAATACAGTTTATAATGCTACATCAGCCGGTATAGTAAGCAGAATAGTACGTAAAGAAAAGGGGGGGTATGAAATAACCATAATTGATGCATTAGATGGACGTCAAGTGGTTGATATTATACCTCCAGGACCAGAACTTCTTGTTTCAGAAGGTGAATCCATCAAGCTTGATCAACCATTAACAAGTAATCCAAATGTAGGAGGGTTTGGGCAGGGAGACGCAGAAATAGTGCTTCAAGATCCATTACGAGTCCAAGGCCTTTTGTTCTTCTTGGCATCTGTGATTTTGGCACAAATCTTTTTGGTTCTAAAAAAGAAACAGTTTGAAAAGGTTCAGTTGTACGAAATCAATTTCTAGATCTAGAGATTCCTTAAACTTGTCGATTGATAGAATTATGTATTGTATGATTCAAAAATTATGTAAGCCTTTTACTTTTTTTTATTTTTTTATACTGTTTTTTCTTTTGTGAGATGTCTGAAACTCATTACTTGTATACTATTCCTAATAATAGAAAAAAAGCATACAAAGGAATAGAATACAAGGCAAAGACGGGAAAAATGAAAGTAAAAAAGATTTCTATAAAGTCTTTTTAGTCTTCCTAATCTTATATTCGATACAAGACAACACAAGAAAGGTATTTTTCTTGTGTCGTCTTGTATCGAAAGAATCGTGTTTTTTCTCCTGTTCGCCAAGGATTCTTATCCCTAGTTATCTTTTACAGGTATATCTTAACTTCTTTTTTTTGTTTAGATTCATAACAGTAATGGACAAACAGAAACAAAAAAAGGGGAAGTGAAGGGAGAGTAATTCATTGAACAAATAGAACTTCTTCAATGATTCAATTCACTTCAACTTATAACTTAGTAAAATTATTCAAACAAAAAAAGACTTTTCTTGTTTTGTTCCGACTGAAAAGCGGATTAAATCTTTACGTATATCTAAATACTTCTTTATTATCGCATTACAGTTCTTATTTTATCCCTTTTTTTATTTTCTATATATAAATATAAAAATAAAATAAAAAATATTTCTTTTTATCATTCGTTTTTTATTTGTTTTTTATTTTTTAGTAAATAAAAGATTTGCAGGATGTTTCATACCGATAAATCCACACGTATTGGATTATTCATAAAATCGATGGATTTATACTTTGAATCAGTCAATATATTCAATTTTTCAAAAAAATTATAAGAAAAAAGGAATAGAGTGAAACATCAGAGCAAAGGATCCCTTTTGTCATTTCTACGAATAGAGTATTTGTATTATGTTGACTAAGGTTCTATACGTTTTGGAATAGGCCAAAGCCTCGCTCTAAGAGTAAGAACTCGGGGGGTATGGCCCCCCTGAGTTCTTACTCTTTCATGTTTACAATCTAA